CATCAATTGCAACGATTCGATAGACGGCTCATTGGGATAGATGAAGAATACCCCCCCCCTGGAACCGTATAGGAAGTTTTCTCCTCGTACGGCTCGAGAAAAAACGATTTAATTCGAAGTTTTGTCTATGTTATGTATCCAATTCTAATAAATTTAATAACAAATGGACCTATAAAATCAATTAGACTACGATTCCAGTCTTTTTCTTCCTGAAAAATGAAAAAGAAACCGCTGGTACTCATAACTCAAGTCGGATAACTCTCAAATAGCTCAAAGAAAAATCTTTAGTGAATTTCATTTATTGAGTAGTCTTTACTCCCTTTCGTTTATCCTGGTTAAACTATTTCAAATTCTATTTGGATTCTTTAGTCGGATTCAGTTATTGAGACTATCGAAAGAATTAACAACTAAAAGGGTGTTTCCTTGTTTTTAAACCCTTTATTCCTATTTTTAATCATTAGGTTTAGACATTACTTCGGTGTTTCTTAATCTTTTCAAAGTGGCAGCAACATACCCTTTTTTATTGCTTTCTATCAAAGAATCCTATGGACGGTTGATTCTAGTATGATACACGTTGAATCAAAAATTTGGATCAATTTCAACAAGTTTTGCTTTTGAATTAGAAACTTGCTCAAATTGGATCCTTTCGATTTTCCATATATTTACGAAGTTGTTCCAGTTGATTGGCATTAACCCTAGATCCTTGCCCCTGAAAATTAAATTAATACTTTAGGTTCGAGCTCCATCATGGACTATTTACAACCCGACAAAAAACGAAGGGTTCAAGTGTAACAGAACAAACAATGTCGAGCCAAGAGCACCTCGTTTCTAGACAAATCGAAAATGGTGGATGTAAAACTCCACAACGGGTCGTGTCCTTCAAGTCGCACGTTGCTTTCTACCACATCGTTTCAAACGAAGTTTTACCATAACATTCCTCTAATTTGGAACCGGTATGGAATTGATTCAATTATGGAATCATGAATAGTCATCGGTTCAGCCGCCCATAGACATTACAATCTACACTTTTCTTCTATATATGATACATTAAACAATATTTTTCTGAAAAAATCCTAGCAAGACAACATTTTTAACAAAGTTAACAGACTAATAGAATATATATTAAAATATATAATAGAAAGAAATCCTTTTTTTCATGAGATTTATAAAAAAACAATGTAAGTTAATATTTGACTTTTGATTCTTTTAATCAGATTACGAAAATCAAAATCGAAAAAATAGGTAAGGTTTATCCTATACTATCAGATAGACGGAACTGTTGTCGCTGTTTGTTATTTGTTATAAATGTTTTATATCTACTATAACTATATAATATGGGACTTGATCATTTGTTAATGAAATTCGAACAGACACAGATGTTTAAAGTAATATAGATTAACTGCTATCCACCCCCCATTTCTTTTTTATATTATGATAGGGCTTATATGGAAATAATGGAGAAATGGATCCGTGCTGGGACGGAAGGATTCGAACCTCCGAATGGCGGGACCAAAACCCGTCGCCTTACCACTTGGCCACGCCCCATTTCCATTTCTAATGGACACTAAGAAAATATAATATTGTTATTGGTTGTTTGTCAACTCCAGTCCGAAAAAATATCTAGATAAATTCCATATCTATAGAATATAGATCTTCTATATCTATAGAATAATAGAATAGGCCGGTACTAGAATTTTGATACATATAGATACAGAATTCAACTTAATTTATTGATCATTACATAGAATTCAATTAAGATATTGTATGAAAGTATCGTTTCTTCTATTCTCCTTTGAGAATTGGAGGATTTTTGGTTGGATGGATTCAAAGAAAAAGAAGGATTTTTGTCTACCTTATTTACTTTCTTTCTTTTTCCTTATATCAAAAATGCAACCAAAATGCAATTATCTCCAAGAACAAAATGTCTGTTATGCTTAATATCCTTAGTTTGATCTGTATTAATTCGCCCCTTTATTCGAGTAGTTTTTTCTTCGGCAAATTGCCTGAAGCCTATGCTTTTTTGAATCCAATCGTAGATGTTATGCCAGTCATACCTCTGTTTTTTTTTCTCTTAGCTTTTGTTTGGCAGGCTGCTGTAAGTTTTCGATAAGATCCTGATATAATATATAATAATATTATTATCCTAGAAAATGCGTGATTTCCTCGAGAAAAAATTATAAAAATTGAAAAAATAAGATAAGTTTTAGAGTATGAACCCTCGATTCACACATTGAAATTCGTGGATAGTCGACATAAATTAAGCTTACCCCTATTTCCTCGTTTTTGAGCCTTTTCCAACCATCCAGTCAAAGACCCTAACCCTATTAGGGTCTCCCACAATATCTAAATTTGAATCTAAGCGCAAATAAAATTTTTGTTAATGAAAAACAAATAAATTTGTGATAATACATTTCTTGAAAAAACCTCATTTCTTGGTGTTAAAATAGGATATGTGGTAGAAAAATGGAAGATCTATTCTCTTTTTTTTTCTAAAAAAAAA